TTGATTGACCTCCTACTTCCTTTAATTCGCGGGAGGTCAAATTTTGATTGGTTTAATTATTTTGGTGGTAATTTTCGACCTAGCGCGACTAACAAGAACACAGAATCACGCTCTGTAGGATTTGAACCTACGACATCGGGTTTTGGAGACCCACGTTCTACCGAACTGAACTAAGAGCGCTTTAGTATCACAATGAATATTTCATAACCCCAACCCGTCTTGCATATATACTATACATAAAATGAAAGATTTTTTGTGTATGTCCAATTTTCTTTTAATCGATCTCAATTGATCCCCCGTTACTGTTCAGAAGATAAGTAATAGGTAGGGATGACAGGATTTGAACCCGTGACATTTTGTACCCAAAACAAACGCGCTACCAAGCTGCGCTACATCCCTTTCAATTGGTCTACAATGTCATTGTAGAGAATCCCTGCTTTGTTTTCCATATCTTTATTTCCTCCATTGATATACACAAATATCTTGTCATTTCTCCTTTTTGGTCTCATATAATAATATAATTATATTAAAAATAGTAAAAGACTTCTATTATATTTCTATTATATAAAGTATGAAATAAAGTATGAAATAAATATGAGACCCCGTAAAAAAATGAATATTTTTCGAGAATTTCTGGCATAAAGGGGCGTATTTGTTTCTTTTAAGATTAAGAAAAGTAATATCTATTTTGCACATTTCAAGTTGTACATTTCAACTTGAATTAGGGATTCCGCGTACAAATACAAGCGGTCGGTCATTAAGTACATATACACATCTGGGTATATATGTATTACCATTATATATTAGAAATAATAAAGAAAGAGGAGAATTTAAAATGCGAGATCTAAAAACATATCTCTCCGTGGCACCGGTAGTAAGTACTCTATGGTTCGGGTCTTTAGCAGGTTTATTGATAGAGATCAATCGTTTTTTTCCGGATGCGTTGATATTCCCCTTTTTTTCATTCTAGTTATTGATATGGGAGGGGGGGAAGAGGATTAGAGATACAATCAAATATCTGTAACTAATCCCTTCCCTTTTTTTTTAGAATATACGTTAGAAAAACAAATAAAGGGATTCCTCCTCGGTGAAACTAGTAACTCGGGCCAGGTTTAAATGAAATTAATAAAAAATAGAGTGAAATGTGATGGTTGGGGCAATAATATCATACAAGATACTTAAATGAAAATTAAATGCTGTACGGCAATTTAAAATTAAAAATCTAGTAATATAGTTAGAAATCATTATATTACTTATTATTTCATTATATTACTTATTATTAATATATTGTTATTATTACTATATTCATTTATATTGATTTATTGCAACGAAATCTTTCTTTCATAATTAGATTTCGAGTTACCTGTTTCTTTTTTTTTTCGTTCCTTTCTTCTTCCTCGTTTCGGATCGGAAAATTAAAGAATTGAATGAATCAAAAACCAAAGGAGGCTCATGGCCAAGGGTAAAGATGTCCGAGTAACGGTGATTTTGGAATGTACCAGTTGTGTTCGAAATCGTGTTAATAAGGAATCAATGGGCATTTCCAGATATATTACTCAAAAGAATCGACATAATACGCCTAGTCGATTGGAATTGAGAAAATTCTGTCCCTGTTGTTACAAACATACGATTCACGGGGAGATAAAGAAATAGATCTAACCGGTCGCTCGTGTGTCAGTCTTCCGTTCCAAGGAAGATGAAAAATGACATATTAGATATATCTAATATCTATTGATTTAAATATAAACAAACCAAATCCTATTTCGATCGGATCAACCGTGATGGAGAATTAAGAAATAGGATCTTTAGGATAAGGAATAAACAAACCATGGATAAATCCAAGCGAATCTTTCTTAAATCCAAGCGATCTTTTCGTAGGCGTTTGCCTCCGATCCAATCGGGGGATCGAATTGATTATAGAAACATGAGTTTAATTAGTCGATTTATTAGCGAACAAGGAAAAATATTATCTAGACGGGTGAATCGATTGACCTTAAAACAACAACGATTAATTACTATTGCTATAAAACAAGCTCGTATTTTATCTCTGTTACCTTTTCTTAATAATGAGAAACAATTTGAAAGAAGCGAGTCAACCGCTAGAACTACTGGTCTTAGAACCAGAAAAAAATAGGCTGACTCTTGAATTGAATCAAAAAAAAATTCCAATCCAAACTCAAATGCGGGATTGACGCTTTTTTTTTCTAAAAATAGGAAATCCAGATTTGATTGTCGTTCGAAAAAAAAAAAATTGGGGAAGAAGAAGAAATATTTTTTATTGAACGTGTTTCTTCATTTTCATTTTGACGACTTTTTCATATTTTATTATACTAATTTCTACTCTACCTTCCCAGAGTTCATTTTCCAGGGAACTCCATTTAAACCATTCCAACGGATTCCTTCCACTCTCTTTATTTTATGATCTCATTGGAAATCATATAAAGACAACTCCTATTTAATATAGCTATTTGTGCAAGTATTTTACGATTAAGAAGCAACTGTTTCTTGTACAGATTGTGTATTAATTTACTATAACTAAAGTATACTTTATTGTCTCGAATTACTGCATTTATACGAGTGATCCACAAACGACGAAAATCTCTCTTTTGTCTACCCCTATCCCGATGAGCCGAAACCAAAGCTCTTATTTTCTGTTGAGTAATAGTCCGCGTAAGTCTTGAATGAGCCCCTCGAAAAGTTGATGCAAATAAACGGATTTTTGTTCTACGTCTTCGAGCTATATACCCTCGTTTAATTCTGGTCATTGAATAAATGAAACTTTGATGAATAACTAATTGATTTCCTTTCTTTCAGTTATTCCCTTCCCGTGTCCTAGTCTATTAATAACAAAACGGATTCTTCCAATGTATAAAATAAAAATTCCAATGGCTTTTGCTACTCTAACCTTCCCGACCACGATTTTTTTCTAGGCATTTCCCCTCGAAAATAAAAATTGTATTGATACTAGGTAAAACACATAGTAAATAAAAAAGTAATAAATATAAATGGATTATAGTGGGTTCCATCGTTTCTATGGTTACTTCTTAAACGGCGAGGTCCTCTCTATACACCGGAGCCCTTCCCTCATTTAATCAATGTTATTGTTAACTTGTACAGTTCACACTCTTTGGCTCTACCCATAATTATCTAGTACTAGGTCTTTCACAACGAGATCTACTTATACAGTAACGGTATTTAATTATGAAGATTAGCTGAGTAGCTGACCCTGTTAGTCCGTTCTTGCAAGAATAAGGCCTAAATTTTCTACTTTTTAAAATAAGATTTCCCCTGCTTAATGAATACCATTTGATATCAATGGGGAATTCTTTCTCATCTTAAATTTGAAATTGAGGTGATTGGATTTGCACCAACGGGAACCATACATTTGATACCCCAATCGAAGGATAGATCTTTTTTTTTTAAGATATTGAATATTCAATGGAGTTCGTCCATTCTATCCTACTCACAGGTACGGATCGGTGATACTGGATCAATTGTTTTCTTTCTTTTGTCCTAGTCCATGGTCTGAACGAGTCGCACATACACCCTAGTACATGTTCCTCGTCGCTGAGGACATCCTCCAAGAGCGGGGGATTTCGTGACATTTCTGATTGGCTGTCTTGTGTTTCTAATAAGTTGTTTAATAGTTGGCATGTTGAATCATATATATAATGGGCTGGTTTAGATCGACCTTAACCGGATGCTTAGGAATTCTTTTTTTCTATATTTTGAATTTCTATATTAAGAAATTCAATTAATAAATAGAATATTAAATCCGGTAAGAAAAAAAAATCCCAAATCACGAATTCGTGTGAAATCCTTGTTCTTTTTCTTTGTTATTCAGTCGCTACAAGATCAACAATTCCATGAGCTTGGGCTTCTGTTGCTGACATAAAAACATCTCTTTCCATGTCTTCGGATACAACCCATAAGGGTTTGCCTGTCCTTTGTGCATAAACCCTTGTGATGGTTTCGCGTAGCTTCAGCAGTTCTTCCGCTTCCAGGATAAATTCTCCCGTCTGTGCCTCATAAAAAGAACTGGCAGGTTGATGGATCATTACCCTGATGATATAATGATATAACATAAAAATGTTTCTTCTATCTCGCATGATGAAAGTGAAAGGTGAGGAGATAAAGAATAATAAAAAAAAGATATAATTGAACAACCGTACAGGCATCTTTTGCGCATTGCATACGGCTCTATAATGGAATTCACTTTTTTTACCTTACTTACATCGAAGAAATATAAAATAAATTATAGGGTCTATCAGACTCAGGTTGGTAAATGATCCAATAACCACCCTTCCTTTTGTAGTAGTTCAAAAATACTATAAAAATACTATGATGGTTCCGTTGCTTTATATATTTATATTTATTTTGTCTGTTATTTAGCAATCCCAAAGTTTCTTTTTTTTTTTTTTTATTTTAAAATAAAAAAAGATTTATTTTCTTTCATATTCTTTCATAACATAAATATTGTTAAGATTAAGAGCCCCTGGTGTGAAAATAAAAAAGTTTGTGACGCTGAAATAGGCCTCCCGATAGATTGGCTAAAATCTAAAATACCTTTTATCTCATACTACTCTTTCGATACATAATCTAAGGGTTTTAAAAAAATTTCTCATATCGAATTCGAAGTGCCATGCTATTATTACTTAATATTCAGATTTCATATAGTGTGAAGGCATAGTTTTCTTTTTTCTCTCAAATCAAATAAAAAACTCATTGGCGCCGAGCGTGAGGGAATGCTAGACGTTTGGTAATTTCCCCTCCGACAAGAATAAAAGATCCCATCGAAGCGGCTAATCCCATGCATACTGTCTGTATATCTGGTCGCACAAATTGCATAGTATCATAAATAGCTACTCCGGGTATTACCCATCCGCCAGGAGAGTTTATAAACAAATACAGATCTTTGGTATCATCCTCTATGCTGAGATATACCATAAGACCAATAAGTTGATTCGAGATCTCGCTATCAACCCCCTGGCCTAAAAAAAGTAATCTTTCTCGATAAAGTCGGTTGATTGGGATAAAACAGTATCCCTTAGAAACCGTACATGCACCTTTTGATGCATACGGTTCAACAAAAATCATGAAAAAAAGGAATCAATGTGTAGATTCTAGCTTTTTTTTCATAACAGGTTTTTTTAACTTATAAAAAGGGACTTTTCTTTCATTTTTCAAGAAAGATGAGTTTTGGCCTGTTTTGTTTATCTAAAAAAAAATGACTAAACTTATCTGACTAACTTCTCATTGATGTATTGTTTCATCGAGATACAATCTAAATCGCGATGTAATTTTCTTGTTGCTGACTGGGCTTCTTCAATTTTTTTAGGTTTATGCTCTACTCCGAGTAAAGATCCGCCCGATTTGGATTTGCACATATAGGACAAATGCCCCAATACCACGTCCTTTTTCTACGACTTCCCTTTTTTTTTTTTCAATTTATTTCACGTCTTCCAACAAATATTCAACGCATTCATCATATTACTCGATTGATTAATAGTTTGAGATCACTTCTATTTAGTATTTCTATTTAGAAATATATAAATAAATAGAAATAATTAAAATATGATATTAAGTCGTAATCCTAAATATATTTATTACCAATTGGTTTTCTTTCTAAACGGAGCCTGGATACTTCATTTGATTGGTCTAACCAAGCCAACCATAAATTATTCTAATTGATAATATTAATCCGTATACCCTCCCTAAAAAATGGATCTAATTGCACTTCACGCTCCAAATTTTTGATAATTGAATCAATCTTTCTTGGGCGAAAGAGGGGATATCTCGATCGGGGAAGAGAACGGGGAAATACCATATGCCCAATATATCTGACAAGTCGCACTATACGTCAATCCACAATGCATCTTCCTCTCCAGGACTTCGAAAAGGTACTCTTGGAACACCAATAGGCATTAAATAAAAGAAAAATTAAGTACTATATCTCACTTTGATGTGAAAGCGTAACAGTGGGTTTAGTGGCCTAATATAATACTATTGATTTTATATCCTATTTTATTATCCTATTTTATCCCTAGATTGACTAAGTTCATAAAAAAAGAAGAAAAAATGAATAAAGGAAAATTCTTACAAATAAGTCCTTTGAATGATGAACAAATATATATACATTCACTCATATAAAATGGTACCAACCCCCTTACCATTGCGTATTGGTACTTATCGGGTGTAGAATAGATCTGCTTCTTTTTGTTCCTACGAACAAAATAGTTTCGTTATTACTAAAAGTAATTATTACGAAAAGCATCAAACAAATATGAATCCTTTCCCCAAGAGAATCCCCTAAAAAAGGGGTCCATAGCATAGTTTTCTCCAATGCAATAAAGTTACATTGTGTCTATTTTTCGTTGATAAAGGGGTATTTCCATGGGTTTGCCTTGGTATCGTGTTCATACCGTCGTATTGAATGATCCCGGTCGTTTGATTTCTGTCCATATAATGCATACAGCTCTGGTTGCTGGTTGGGCCGGTTCGATGGCTCTATACGAATTAGCCGTTTTTGATCCCTCTGATCCTGTTCTTGATCCAATGTGGAGACAGGGTATGTTCGTTATACCCTTCATGACTCGTTTAGGAATAACGAATTCATGGGGCGGTTGGAGTATTACAGGGGGGACTGTAACGAATCCGGGTATTTGGAGTTACGAAGGTGTGGCCGGGGCACATATTGTGTTTTCTGGCTTGTGTTTTTTGGCAGCTATCTGGCATTGGGTGTATTGGGATCTAGAAATATTTACTGATGAACGTACAGGAAAACCCTCTTTGGATTTGCCTAAGATCTTTGGAATTCATTTATTTCTCTCAGGGGTGGCTTGCTTTGGTTTTGGTGCATTTCATGTAACAGGATTGTATGGTCCTGGAATATGGGTGTCCGATCCTTATGGACTAACCGGAAGGGTACAAGCCGTAAATCCAGCGTGGGGTGTGGAGGGTTTTGATCCTTTTGTTCCGGGAGGAATAGCTTCTCATCATATTGCAGCAGGGACCTTAGGCATATTGGCAGGTCTATTCCATCTTAGTGTTCGTCCACCCCAACGTCTATACAAAGGATTACGTATGGGAAATATTGAAACCGTACTTTCCAGTAGTATTGCCGCTGTCTTTTTTGCAGCTTTTGTAGTTGCTGGAACTATGTGGTATGGTTCAGCAACTACCCCGATTGAATTGTTTGGTCCCACGCGCTATCAATGGGATCAAGGATACTTCCAACAAGAAATATATCGAAGAATTGGTGCTGGCTTAGCCGAAAATCAAAGTTTATCCGAAGCTTGGTCTAAAATTCCTGAAAAACTAGCTTTTTATGATTACATCGGCAATAATCCGGCAAAAGGTGGATTATTCAGAGCAGGCTCCATGGACAACGGGGATGGAATAGCCGTTGGGTGGTTAGGACATCCTATCTTTAGAGATAAAGAGGGGCGTGAACTTTTTGTACGTCGTATGCCGACATTTTTTGAAACATTTCCGGTTGTTTTGGTCGACGGGGACGGAATTGTTAGAGCTGATGTTCCTTTTAGAAGGGCAGAATCAAAATATAGTGTCGAACAAGTAGGTGTAACTGTTGAGTTCTATGGCGGCGAACTGAACGGAGTCAGTTATAGCGATCCCGCTACTGTGAAAAAATATGCTAGACGTGCTCAATTGGGTGAAATTTTTGAATTAGACCGTGCTACTTTGAAATCCGATGGTGTTTTTCGTAGCAGTCCAAGGGGTTGGTTTACCTTTGGGCATGCTTCGTTTGCTTTGCTCTTCTTCTTCGGACACATTTGGCATGGTGCTAGAACCCTGTTTAGAGATGTTTTTGCTGGTATTGATCCGGATTTAGATGCTCAAGTGGAATTTGGAACATTCCAAAAACTTGGAGATCCAACTACAAGAAGACAGGTAGTTTGATACAATATTGCTTTGTTACTTTTCGTTTTTAGTTTATTTGACTGACTATAGGGTTGGGGTACCGGATAAATCTTGATTTGGCATTTGACTCGCTGCCTTTTCTTTGACTTTTGTTCTTTCTTTATCCGGGAGACGATCCCAAATAAACAGGTATGGAAGCTATAATTGTAAACCACGATCGAATCTATGGAAGCATTGGTTTATACATTCCTTTTAGTCTCAACTCTAGGAATAATTTTTTTCGCTATCTTTTTTCGCGAACCGCCTAAAGTTCCAACTAAAAAGTAAAAAGGTGAAATAATTTTTCATTATCTCAATTGAAAGTAATGATCCTCCCACTATTGGGAGGATCATTACTTCAACTAGTCCCCGTGTTCCTCGAATGGATCTCTTAGTTGTTGAGAGGGTTGCCCAAACGCAGTATATAAGGCGTACCCAGTAAAACTTACAAGTAAACCAGATAAAAAGATGGCAACTAGGGTTGCTGTTTCCATTATTATATAGTTTTAAGACATTATATAGTTTTAAGACCACAATGGATCTATGATAAGATCATTTATTTACAACGGAATGGTATACAAAGTCAACAGATCTTAATGAATATAAAATATTATGGCTACACAAACCGTTGAGGGTAGTTCTAGATCTGGCCGCCCAAAACGAACTAATGCCGGAAGTTTATTGAAACCATTGAATTCAGAATATGGTAAAGTAGCTCCTGGTTGGGGAACTACTCCTTTGATGGGTCTCGCAATGGCTCTATTTGCAGTATTTCTATCTATTATTTTGGAGATTTATAATTCTTCCATTTTATTGGATGGAATTTCAATGAATTAGATTCACAAGAACCATTAACTAGCTTTTTCAATACAAAGTGAAGCATTTAGTTTTCTTATTTTTATCCCATTCTATTTTGGTAGTTCGACCGTGGAATTTCTTTTTTTCTGTATTTCCGGAATATGAGTGTGTGACTTGGTATAATTGATCCTATGGCTAGTACAGAGAATGGGTCTGTCATCTTGATAGAGATGGTTTTACTTCGTCGGATATTCATTTTAGTATCTGGAGCACGGAATATATAAAATAGATTACATAGATTACAAAGTATTAGAACTATGATTCATACTTAATAGTCAGACCTCGCGGCCGGACTCCAAAAAATTTTTCAAAGAGTTAGAAGTTATAAATAGAAAGATTTTTATTCTTTCAAACCTCCGTTTATGCTTATTTTGATCAAAGGACAAAGATTTCTTTGGATTTTTAGTCATTATATCTAGTCATTGAATAAGTGATGATCCAACGGTTCTTACTCAGGGAATTTTGGGACTTAGTTTGAGGAGGTTTTATTGAATCATCGTGGTTCTAGTATGAATCTGAGGTTTTAATCGATTCATAGGGTCTTAACAAGAGAATTCCTATCAATAATAAAAAAAAACAGCAGTAAAGCCGCATTACACATAAATAACAACAAAGAAAATAGGTAAATAGAAGATTCAAGAGGCCTATAACGATCAATATAGAGACGAATGAGCCGACTTGATTTTTTGGCATTATAACCACAAGGAATAGTTTTCGGGTTTTTATTCTTTCATATCTTCAGAAAAAATAGAATCATAGAATTAAGAAATTTAAAACTTTCTATTCCACACATCCGTTAGAACTAGTATTGGGGTGTTTCTGTTTGAGCCGTACGAGATGAAATTTTCATATACGGTTCTCGGGGGGGGTCTCCTCGGTTTACCTATCTCAATAAAATCTATGATTGGTTCGAAGAACGTCTTGAGATTCAGGCAATTGCAGATGATATAACTAGTAAATATGTTCCTCCTCACGTCAACATATTTTATTGTCTAGGAGGAATTACGCTTACTTGTTTTTTAGTACAAGTAGCTACGGGGTTTGCTATGACTTTTTATTATCGTCCGACCGTTACAGAGGCTTTTGCTTCTGTTCAATATATAATGACTGAAGCTAACTTTGGTTGGTTAATCCGATCAGTTCATCGATGGTCGGCAAGTATGATGGTCCTAATGATGATTCTGCACGTATTTCGTGTGTATCTCACCGGTGGTTTTAAAAA